TTTTTTTTTTTGAAGATCCATTATAATAATGAGAAAAATTTCTGCATATTCGCAAAAATCGGTCAATAATATCAAAATCGGATGAATCGGCCCAAACAGGCTTACTAATGGGCTGTCCTAATATATTACAAAATTTAGCTTTAGCCAAAGATCTCATTAAAGGAATAATTGGAACTATTTTATCAAGCTTTTTCATAAAAATTTCGATTAGAAATGAATTTTCTAGCATTTGATTCCGTACCACTAAAAAATTTAGCCGCACATTTGAAATATAGCCCCCCCAGAAAAAGTGAAATGAATGCTCGGATAATAATTCGTTTATATGAATCTTTCCCGGTTGAGACCAAACATCAAAATAACATTGCCAGAAATAGATAAAATAGTGTTTCCATTTATTGAGCAACAGAGGCGCATTCTTTGAAGCCATAATGGTTTTTCCTTGATATCTAACATAATGAATCAACGGATCCTTGAAGAATGATAATGATAAGGTAAACCGAAAATTCTGAGAAAAGAGTTCCATAAGATGTTCAAATTTTGCATGGAAATAGATTCGTTCAAAAAAAACGCTAAAAGAGTGAAATCGTAAATTAGAGGATTTCTTACGTAGAAAAAAGAAGATAGATTCGTGTTCCCATACATAAAAATAAAATAGGAACAAGAAAATTCTTGGATTATTTTTTGAAAAAGTAGAAATAAGTTTTTTTTTAGTAATAAGACTATTCCAATTACAATACTCATTAATAAATAATCTTATTAAATGAAAGAGAGGAGGATCTGTCACCCAGTATCGAAGACTTTGAACCAAGATTTCCAGATGAATAGGATAGGGTATTCGTACATCTGAAACGAAATTGAAATATGTCAATTTATCCTCGAAAAAAGAAAAAATGCAATGAATTGATCGCAAATTATTCCAAAAGTGAATTTTTTCTGACTCTTCTAAAGAGGAACGGAATTGGTGGGAAACCTGAATTTCTACGACGACGGCAAAACCTTCTGATATTATTAGAGAATACAAATTCTTGTTATACCCCCAAAATGGGTTTTTGTTAGAATCGTTAGGAAAAATAATTAAATGATTCTGTTCATACATTCGAGTAATTAAACGTTTTACAATTAGGAAACTATATTTCTTATCATAATCCACATTTTCCACCAAAATGGATCGATTTCTATTTAAATCATGACCATGGGTGAGTCCATAAATATACTCCCTAAAAATAAGTGGGTATAGGAAGTTCTGTTGGCGAGAACCATATAATTCTAAATAGATTTGATATTCCTCCATCTTGAAAATTCCAATTTTGTCAAAGAATCAAAGATTCTTTGGATTATCAAATGATACATAGTGCGATACAGTTAAAACTGGGTATTTTCTTTTTTTTTTTTATATATAATTCTAATAATTAGAATATAATTTTCAAAAAATAAAATTCGAATATATATATTCTAAAAAATTGGAACAAATATAATAAAATATTTAGATACCTAGAAAATAAAACAGACTTTATCCACTCGCTTTTTCCATCTAATTATTCTAGGATAATAAGCTAGTTAGAAATCCTTTATTTTATCCGCCCAATCGCTCTTTTGATTTTGGAATAAATTGATTTATCAATATACTCTTTCTTCTACACATTTATTGCCACCCCATAATGGAGAATAGCTAATAGTTAGGACTCATAACATAAAAAAAAATCCATGAAAAAACTTTTCCCGCATCAAGCACTAATATATTTTTAACGTACAATTAGATGGGGGAATCATTCGAATGAAAAAATGAAAGCTCGTTGCTTTTTTTGTTTCTCTATAATTGGAATTGCTAAGCTCTATCCCTTTATAAATTTAACCCAACTGAATCTTTTTTTGTTCCGAGCCAAGAATTCAAACAAAAATTTTAGTCGGATCCAATAAGAATGAAAAAGAATAAAATATTTTTTTCGAATTCGTCATTGATACGACATGCTGCTTTTTCCATTCATTCCTTTCTGGATCAGTCGTGGTCTTCCAAACTCTACCAAGGGTATGGACAAAACAATAGATTCATAAAAATGTGTAAAAAATGGAATCGCACTTAAAAGCCGAGTACTCTACCATTGAGTTAGCAACCCCTCTAAAAAAAGAAAGTAGGATGTGTAGATACAATCAAAAAAAGAGAAAAAAAGATGAACATACCTTTGTTCTGACTGGTATACATTATTCATGATTTTGAATTTCTTTGAATTATTTTTCCATTAATATTTCCATTTGAATTTGAATCAAAAGCGATTTTTATCACAGAAAATCCAACACAACTTATACTGAAGTATAAAAAAAGCCTCTGTAACGTAACTACATCAATCGATTTATCCACGATCGGATTATATTTGTTTGATACACTGTTGTCAATATTAGTGTTGAAAAAAGAGTAGAATCGAGAAAACAAACTAATTCAAATTCGAGAATGAGATATCATGAAAATAAATTATGTTTTGTTAAAATTTTTTTTATTTCTTTT